TAATTTCCATAAGATATTTAATCTTTTTATTCTTTTAATATAATTAAACTGTTGAAAAAAAACAATTATTTATTTTTCCTCTTTTTACTGCATTAGAAAAAATATAAAAACAATATAGATATCGAATAAAAAAGATTAAAGTTTTTTGTGTTTTCAGCCAGGACTTGACAGGGTTTTATAAAGACGGTAGGCTAGAATATGTGCTTAAGCACACTGAACCAAAAATGCAAATTGAATCTTTAGAAAAAGACAATTAAAATTGTCAATCAAACAAATTTGCTAAGATTTTTAATTACCATGGAGAGTTTGATCCTGGCTCAGGATGAACGCTGGCGGTATGCTTAACACATGCAAGTCGAACGAAGATCGCAAGATCTTAGTGGCGGACGGGTGAGTAACGCGTGAGAATCTACCCTTAGGAGGGGGACAACAGTTGGAAACGACTGCTAATACCCCATATGCCATTCGTGGTGAAAAGAGTAATCTGCCTGAGGAAGAGCTCGCGTCTGATTAGCTAGTTGGTGGGGTAAAGGCCTACCAAGGCGACGATCAGTAGCTGGTCTGAGAGGATGATCAGCCACACTGGGACTGAGATACGGCCCAGACTCCTACGGGAGGCAGCAGTGGGGAATTTTCCGCAATGGGCGAAAGCCTGACGGAGCAATACCGCGTGAGGGAAGACGGCCTGTGGGTTGTAAACCTCTTTTCTTAGGGAAGAATCAATGACGGTACCTAAGGAATAAGCATCGGCTAACTCCGTGCCAGCAGCCGCGGTAATACGGAGGATGCAAGCGTTATCCGGAATCATTGGGCGTAAAGAGTTCGTAGGTGGCTAAGCAAGTCTGTTGTTAAAGGCTGGGGCTTAACCCCAAAAAGGCAATGGAAACTGTTTGGCTTGAGTACGGTAGGGGCAGAGGGAATTCCTGGTGTAGCGGTGAAATGCGTAGATATCAGGAAGAACACCGATGGCGAAAGCACTCTGCTGGGCCGTTACTGACACTGAGGAACGAAAGCTAGGGTAGCAAATGGGATTAGATACCCCAGTAGTCCTAGCCGTAAACTATGGATACTAGGTGTTGTGCGTATCGACCCGTACAGTACCGTAGCTAACGCGTTAAGTATCCCGCCTGGGGAGTACGCTCGCAAGAGTGAAACTCAAAGGAATTGACGGGGGCCCGCACAAGCGGTGGAGTATGTGGTTTAATTCGATGCAACGCGAAGAACCTTACCAGGGTTTGACATGTCGCGAATTTTCTTGAAAGAGAAAAGTGCCTTCGGGAACGCGAACACAGGTGGTGCATGGCTGTCGTCAGCTCGTGTCGTGAGATGTTGGGTTAAGTCCCGCAACGAGCGCAACCCTCGTTTTTAGTTGCCATCATTCAGTTGGGCACTCTAAAGAGACTGCCGGTGACAAGCCGGAGGAAGGTGGGGATGACGTCAAGTCAGCATGCCCCTTATACCCTGGGCTACACACGTACTACAATGGTCGGGACAATAGGTTGCCAACTTGCGAAAGTGAGCTAATCCGTTAAACCCGGCCTCAGTTCAGATTGCAGGCTGCAACTCGCCTGCATGAAGGTGGAATCGCTAGTAATCGCCGGTCAGCTATACGGCGGTGAATTCGTTCCCGGGCCTTGTACACACCGCCCGTCACACCACGGGAGTCGGCCATGCCCGAAGTCGTTACCCTAACCATTTCGGAGGGGGATGCCTAAGGCAGGGCTGGTGACTGGGGTGAAGTCGTAACAAGGTAGCCGTACTGGAAGGTGCGGCTGGATCACCTCCTTTAAAATTTGATAAATTTATTCCCTTTGTGTGTCTAAATTTATCTATAAATAATAAGGTCGTTTAATTTTAATTGTTTTTTTCTAAAGAATGGTTCGGATAAGGGCTATTAGCTCAGTTGGTTAGAGCGCACCCCTGATAAGGGTGAGGCCCCTGGTTCGAATCCAGGATGGCCCAGCAGGGGGTATAGCTCAGTTGGTAGAGCGCTGCCTTTGCAAGGCAGATGTCAGCGGTTCGAGTCCGCTTACCTCCACCAAAATGAAAGCTGTATAGCAATGCAAACATAAAGTGGTCAAGTGACCAAGGGCTTACGGTGGATACCTAGGCATTCAGAAGCGATGAAGGGCGCGGTAACCGGCGAAACGCTTCGGAGAGCTGGAAACAAGCTTTGATCCGGAGATACCCGAATGAGGCAACTCCTTGTACTATCTACTGAATAGATAAGTAGATAAGAGCGAACTCGGTGAACTGAAACATCTTAGTAACCGAAGGAAAAGAAAGCAAAAGCGATTCTCTTAGTAGCGGCGAGCGAAACGGGACCAGCCTAAACTATCGAGCTTGTCTTGATAGGGTTGTGGGACAGCATAATGATATCGCGCGAATTAGAAGAAGCAATTGAATGTTGCACCTTAGAGGGTGAAAGTCCCGTATTCGAAAATTCAAACGAGTTAGCTGTATCCCGAGTAGCATGGGGCACGTGAAATCCCGTGTGAAT